ATCCCATTGAATTTCATTCAGAGGAGGAACCTTATAAAGATCGTATTGACTCTTATCAAAGAACGACAGGATTAACCGAGGCTGTTCAAACAGGTACAGGTCAACTAAATGGTATTCCCGTAGCAATTGGAGTTATGGATTTTATGTTTATGGGGGGGAGTATGGGATCCGTGGTAGGAGAGAAAATTACCCGTTTGATCGAGTATGCTACCAATCAATTTTTACCTCTTATTCTAGTGTGTGCTTCTGGAGGAGCACGCATGCAAGAAGGAAGTTTGAGCTTGATGCAAATGGCTAAAATATCTTCCGCTTTATTTGATTATCAATCAAATAAAAAGTTATTTTATGTATCAATCCTTACATCTCCTACTACTGGCGGAGTGACAGCAAGTTTTGGGATGTTGGGAGATATCATTATTGCCGAACCAAATGCCTACATTGCATTTGCGGGTAAAAGAGTAATTGAGCAAACATTGAATAAGACAGTCCCTGAAGGTTCACAAGCGGCTGAATATTTATTCCATAAGGGCTTATTCGATCCAATCATACCACGTAATCTTTTAAAGGGCGTTCTGAGTGAGTTATTTCAGTTCCATGCTTTCTTTCCTTTGAATCAAAATTCAATCAAGTAGAAAGTAGACTTTTTTCTTTTTCATCGCTATTCCTGATTACTAACCAGGAAACCTTTATAAACAAGATAAACGAGTGAATTTTTTCTTCCGCAAAATAAAGCAAGAAGGCAAATAAAAGGAAATCCGAATTATAATGATTATAAGATATCTTTATAACAGGTACAAATATTAAATCGAGGTATTCATTCTATGACAACTTTCAACAACGTACCCTCTATTTTTGTGCCTTTGGTAGGCCTAGTTGTTCCGGCAATTGCAATGGCTTCTTTATCTCTTCATGTTCAAAGAAATAAGATTGTTTAGATCCCTTTCTAGATCGAATGGGTCCTATCTATTTATTCTATTTATTAGATTTTTTTTTCAAGGCTTAGACTTGGATCATAACACGAATATCTATTTAGTAAAATATGGTATAACATGAGGTTTCCTCCGAGCATAAAGGATACATAAATGAAAGGGTTTTTATGCATGCGTAAACGTGATGATATATGTGTAAATGAATTACAGCTATTTGAAAATAGATTGGTAACAGGGGGGTTCCTGAAAGAAATCTAAAGTCAATGTATCTATCACTGAATCCATATATATGTAGATATCTATAGGGATCATATGAAGAAGATAGTATGCTTTTAGATCTAATCAATTTCGATCTAAGCAATTCAATGAATTATTCCTAAGGGTTCACTTCCGAATAGTACTGGTTGATGAGAGTTACTTCGGGAATTAAAAAAGTAAAGTCAAAGTAATTTTGGTTATTCTCCAAATTCCAATAAAATACAACTGTATCTGGTATGAGTTGTCGGTCAGAACGTATATGGATAGAATTTATAGCAGGGTCTCGAAAAACAAGTAATTTATGCTGGGCCTTTGTCCTTTTTTTAGGTTCATTAGGGTTCTTATTGGTTGGAACTTCTAGTTATCTTGGCCAGAATTTGATATCTTTATTCCCCTCTCAGCAAATAATTTTTTTTCCACAAGGGATCGTGATGTCTTTCTATGGGATTGCAGGTCTCTTTATTGGCTCCTATTTGTGGTGCACAATTTCGTGGAATGTGGGTAGTGGTTACGATCTATTCGATAAAAAGGAAGGAATAGTGTGTATTTTTCGCTGGGGATTTCCTGGAAAAAATCGTCGTATCTTCCTCCGATTCTTTATGAAAGATATTCAATCCCTCAGAATAGAAGTGAAAGAGGGTATTTATGCTCGTCGTGTCCTTTATATGGAAATCAGAGGTCAGGGGGCTATTCCCTTGACTCGTACTGATGAGAATTTGACTCCACGAGAAATTGAGCAAAAAGCGGGTGAATTGGCCTATTTCTTGCGTGTACCCATTGAAGTCTTTTGAAATGAATAATGCTTTCGGGAAAAATAACAAAAGAATCCCCCATTTTTCTAGAATATAGCTTAACCAACGAAACTCTTTTGTCAGCAAAAATTTTATGCATATGTAAATCAATCCATTGAACTTAATTGACTAAAACAAGTATCAAATCGAAAATGGATCTTATAGATCAAAACATTTCGGAAAAATCAAATAAAAAAAAGAAAGCATTTCTTTTTTTTATTTTTTTTGTGTGATTTTTTTTGTGTGAAATATTGACTATTTTGATAGAACGGGATCTCTTTTATCTCGAAATCCGAATAATATGCAGCTCGTTGGGGTATTCATCGAAAAGAGATAATTAAGAGATAATTGCTTCGAATTTGAGCAATTGAGCTATCTAGAAAGAATATTTTGTTTCGTCATTCGAATTTGAAGTGTACTTTAATTAAAAATTTAATTTCTAATTAAAAATTTAATTTCTGTATGCTTTCTAAATTCATAGGCTAAACACTGAATCAAAAATCAAAAATATCAAAAATAAAAAATCAGGGAAGAGGGCTTGATACCTTGGAATAAAACTTATGCTTGATAGAAATATTAGATCGTATGGAATCGACGACCGAGGTGGGTTGATTAAAAATTCACAGACGAAAAAAATGGCAAAAAAGAAAGCGTTCACTCCCCTTCTATATCTTGCATCTATAGTATTTTTGCCCTGGTGCGTCTCTCTCTCCTTTCAAAAAAGTCTAGAATCTTGGATTACTAATTGGTGGAATACTAGAGAATCCGAAACTTTTTTGAATGATATTAAAGAAAAAACTATTCTCGAAAAATTCATAGAATTAGACGAACTCTTCCTCTTGGAAGAAATGATAAAGGAATACCCGGAAACACATTTACAAAAGCTTCGTATCGGAATCCACAAAGAAATGATCAAATTGATCAAGATGTACAATGAGGATGGTATCCATATGATTTTCCAGTTCTCGACAAATATAATCTATTTCTTTATTTTAAGCGGTTATTCTATTCTAGGTAATCAAGAACTTCGTTTTCTTAATTCTTGGGTTCAAGAATTCCTATATAACTTAAGCGACACAATAAAAGCCTTTTCTATTCTTTTATTAACTGATTTATGTATAGGATTTCATTCACCCCACGGTTGGGAACTAATGATTGGTTCTATCTACAAAGATTTTGGATTTACTCATAATGATCAAATTATATCTGGTCTTGTTTCCACTTTTCCAGTCATATTAGATACAATTTTTAAATATTGGATCTTCCGCTATTTAAATCGTCTATCTCCCTCACTTGTAGTGATTTATCATTCAATGAATGACTGAAAAATGATCCACTGCCCCAATTCGAACGTTTGTTACTTTGCACATAAGCAAAACGCTCAAAATCGTACTTATTTTTTATTTTTCTACCTATCCAGAGGGTTTTTTTGATCCTTCTGATATTCCAGTAACAATTTTTCAGTAAATAGCAGAATCAGGGATAGGGAACTATATTAGCGACCTACCTAATTTTATTGTAGAAATTTTTTGAATCAACTATTGGACCATGCAAACTAGAAATACCTTTTCTTGGATAAAGGAAGAGATTACTCGATCTTTTTCCGTATCGCTCATTATATCTATAATGACTTGGGCATCCATTTCAAATGCATATCCCATTTTTGCACAGCAGGGTTATGAAAATCCACGAGAAGCAACTGGACGTATTGTATGCGCCAATTGCCATTTAGCTAACAAGCCCGTGGATATTGAGGTTCCCCAGGCAGTACTTCCCGATACTGTATTTGAAGCAGTTATTCGAATTCCTTATGACAAGCAACTGAAACAAGTTCTTGCTAATGGCAAAAAAGGCGCCTTGAATGTTGGGGCTGTTCTTATTTTACCTGAGGGATTTGAATTAGCCCCCCCCGATCGTATTTCGCCTGAGATGAAGGAAAAGATGGGAAATCTGTCTTTTCAGAGCTATCGACCTACTAAAAAAAATATTCTTGTGATAGGGCCTGTTCCTGGTCAGAAATATAGTGAAATCACCTTTCCTATTCTTTCCCCCGACCCCACTACTAAGAAGGACGTTCACTTCCTAAAATATCCCATATATGTAGGCGGGAACAGGGGAAGGGGTCAGATTTATCCTGATGGGAGCAAGAGTAACAATACAGTTTATAATGCTACAGCAGCGGGTATAGTAAGCAAAATTATACGAAAAGAAAAGGGGGGGTACGAAATAACCATAACCGATGCATCGGATGGACGCCAAGTAATTGATATTATACCTCCAGGACCAGAACTTCTTGTTTCAGAGGGTGAATCTATCAAATTGGATCAGCCATTTACGAGTAATCCTAACGTGGGTGGATTTGGTCAGGGGGATGCGGAAATAGTACTTCAAGACCCAGCACGGGTCCAAAGTCTTTTGTTCTTCTTCGCATCGGTTATTTTGGCACAAATCTTTTTGGTTCTTAAAAAGAAACAGTTTGAGAAGGTTCAATTGTCCGAAATGAATTTCTAGATCTACGGATTTATTAAACAAGTTCGTAAAAAGAAGAAAGTTTTTCTTTTTTCTTGACAATTATAATTATATATGATCAATATGATCAAAAAAATGATGAAAAGACTTTTTTTCTTATTGCTAAATGAAAATGTTCTAGAATATATCAATAGTTTTCTATTCTAATAGAATGAAATTTGACTAGATACTAAGTATAAGATAAGTAAGTGGAAAAGGCAAAGGATACCTGAGTGGAACAAAGGAGTCTAGGAATTCTTATGCGTCTTCCTAGTCTTCGACCCAAGAAAGGGATTGAAAGGAAGGATTTCCCGCCTTTTTTCTTGGGTCGAAATAATAATGTCTATTAGTCAAAGATTCCTATTCTTGATTTAGACTTTTTTCGGGTGTATTGGAACCCCTTTTTCCTATTTATTACATATAATCTAAAATGGTGTCCAAAAAACAACAAGGAAGGGGAAATCGATTGATCAACTAGAACATCTTCAACGAAGTCATAGAAAATAATATCAAC